AACTGATTTATTTATTAGTGAAGCTAAAGTTAATAAGAGTAGTTTTATAAAAAAATTAAGACCTCGAGCTCGAGGACGTAGTTATGGTATAAAAAGTCCCACTTGTCATATAACAATTGTATTAAAAGAAAAATCTAAATTTTTATTAGATAAATCTAAGATTTAGATTCGTTATATTATTTATAGTCAAATATAATATATGGGTGGAAAAAAATATAATAGAAAAATATGGGACAAAAAATAAATCCACTTGGTTTCAGACTTGGTACAACTCAACATCATCATTCCTTTTGGTTCGAGAAACCAAAAAATTATTCTGTAAGTTTACAAGAAGATGAAAAAATAAGGAATTGTATTAAGAACTATGTACAAAAAAATAGGAGAATATCCTCAGATTTCGAAGGAATTGCACGGATAGAAATTAAAAAAAGGATCGATTTGATTCAGGTCATAATCTATATTGGATTTCCTAATTTCTTAATAGAGGACCAAACAGGAAGCATCGAAGAATTACAGGTGAATATACAAAAAGAATTGCATTCTGTGAACCGGAGACTCAATATTGCTATTACAAAAGTGGAAAAACCCTATGGGCAACCTAATATTCTTGCGGAATATATAGCTTTACAATTAAAAAATAGAGTTTCATTCCGAAAGGCAATGAAAAAAACTATTGAATTAGCTGAACAAACAACAGATACAAAAGGAATTCAAGTGCAAATTGCAGGGCGGATCAACGGAAAAGAAATTGCACGTGTCGAATGGATCAGAGAGGGGAGAGTTCCCTTACAAACAATTCGCGCTAAAATTGATCATTGTTCCTATACAATTCGAACTATTTATGGAGTATTAGGCATCAAAATTTGGATATTTTGGGAGGAGCAATAATAGACTTTTATTTGTCTTTCCTTTCTATTCAGTAATAGAACAAAAAATCACAAACTTGTTCATTCTTTTTCCATTAAATCAAACAAAAATGAGCAATTCCAATTCTATAAGGTTGAATAAAAATTCGATTGACCATTTGTTAGAATTGCTATGCTTAGTGTGTGACTCGTTAATTTTTCTTTAGAGTTAAGAGTTGGGATTAAAAAAAAGACTGATCCCTACTTAAACTTAATAAGTTACTTAAACTTAACTTAATAAGTATAATAATAAGTATAATAAAAAAACTAATAACTAACTAACTTATTGCTTCGTAATATCAATATCCCAAGAAACAGTCACTATATGAGATGAGTGGATCAATCATATAGTTGCAGCAACTGCAACTAAAATCTTTTCTATAAAAAATCTTATTTATGGAAATAATCTTATTTATGGGTTGGGTTGTGAAGCAAAAATAAAGAGATGTAGATAAATGAAAGGATGAGAGAAAGAAAGAACAAAAATATCAATGATATATGATTCCAATATGTATGGTCTATGAATTATCTCATAAAAGGCAATGTAATAAAGCATCAAAACTGAATAAATAATAAAAATAAATATAAAATAATAATAAAATAAAGTGATATGAATAATAAAGAGCCTCGAGTTAATAAAAACTAAGTAGATTGACTCGAGAAGAGAAATTTTTTTTGGGAGCTCCATTGCAGAGTTCAGACTTAACCATTAATAGAGAAGCTATAGGAACGATGAAACCTGTGATTGCATAGGATTCTACTGAAAACAAATCCGAATAATTCATTGGGTGGGATGGCGGAACGAACCGAGAAAAAATAAATTTATTTCGAGAAGTCATGGATTGACCTAGAAATAACAAAAAGCAAAGAGTCAATATTCGCCCGCGAAACTTTAGATTACATTACAATATTTTGGCATCATTTAAGAAGAGTCAAAATAAGGATCATTATAAAAAAAACATTATAAACATTATCTATAATCCATAAATATGCATAATAGAAACATTCTATCTGTATATCCCGTACATACATCTTCCTAGTATAACAAATTCAATATTGATAAATGTCTTATTGGATTATTTTTTCCATGTGTATCTGTAATATGTCATATTAGTGAATCTTTTTATTCGCGAGGAGCTGGATGAAAGGAAACTTTCGTGTCCAGTTCTGCAGTAGAGATCGAATTAAGAAATGACCATCAACTATAACCCCAAAAGAACCAGATTTCGTAAACAACATAGAGGAAGAATGAAGGGAATATCTTGTCGCGGCAATTATATTTGTTTCGGCAGATACGCTCTTAAAGCACTCGAACCCACTTGGATCACAGCTAGACAAATAGAAGCGGGGCGAAGAGCAATGACACGATATATGCGTCGTGGTGGAAAAATATGGGTACGCATATTTCCCGACAAACCTGTTACAGTAAGACCCGCAGAAACACGTATGGGTTCGGGTAAGGGATCCCCCGAATATTGGGTATCCGTTGTTAAACCAGGTCGAATACTTTATGAAATGAGTGGAGTATCTGAAACTGTAGCCAGAACAGCTATTTCACTAGCTGCGTCCAAAATGCCTATACGAACTAAATTTGTCAGGATGGAGATGTAGAACTAAATGGTATATTGAGGATGAAAAAACAACTGCAAGTTTATTTATTTCTGGACAGAAAATATTTCTTTTTTTCTTTCCTTCATCCTTTCCATTAAAATAACAGATTCCAATAAAATGATATGATTCAACCTCAAACCCTTTTGAATGTAGCGGATAACAGCGGAGCCCGAGAATTGATGTGTATTCGAATCATAGGAGCTGGTAATTATAGATATGCTCATATTGGTGACGTTATTGTTGCTGTAATTAAAGAAGCAGTGCCAAATATGCCACTAGAAAGATCAGAAGTAATTAGAGCTGTAATTGTACGTACTTGTAAAGAACTCAAACGTGACAACGGTATCATAATACGATATGATGACAATGCTGCGGTTGTCATTGATCAAAAAGGAAATCCAAAAGGAACTCGGGTTTTTGGTGCGATCGCTCGGGAATTGAGACAGTTGAATTTTACTAAAATAGTTTCATTGGCTCCCGAGGTATTATAAATAATACTAAATGAGACTATGATATATCAGAACATCTAAAATAGATCAAATTTAGTGGAGTATAGTAGATGGTGTCTCACGCATATACTTTTTTTATAATATTAAAAATTAAACAAAATAAACAAAAAAATGAAAGAAAATAAAACAAACAAAAAAGATAACATGTTAATTATATCAAAATTAGAAGGCACCAATAATTATAGTTCGCCATGGGTAGGGACACTATTTCCAATATAATAACTTCTATAAGAAATGCTGACATGGATAAAAAAAGAACGATTCGAATAGCATCTACTAATATTACCGAAAATATTGTGAAAATACTTCTACGAGAAGGTTTTATTGAAAACGTTCGGAAACATCAAGAAGGTAACAAAAATTTCTTGGTTTTAACTCTGCGACATAAAAAGACTAGGAAAAGAATACATAAAACTATTTTAAAGCGTATCAGCCGACCTGGTTTACGAATTTATTCCAACTACCAACAAATTCCTAAGATTTTAGGTGGAATAGGAATTGTAATTCTTTCCACTTCTCGAGGTATAATGACGGATCGAGAAGCTCGACGAGAAAAAATTGGAGGCGAACTTTTGTTATATATATGGTGATCCTACTCCTCCGGTATCCTAATTTTATCTCTAACTTCCTATTTTATAGAGAAGAAAAGTGAATTATATAACTTTTCCTCCATTAGTTGATATTTCAAGGAGCTTACCTGGAATGAAAGAACAAAAATTTATTCATGAAGGTTTAATTACTGAATCACTTCCCAACGGTATGTTCCGGGTCCGCTTAGATAATGAAGATGTAATTCTAGGTTATATTTCGGGAAGGATCCGCCGTAGTTTTATACGGATACTACCGGGGGATAGAGTAAAAATTGAAGTAAGTCGTTATGATTCAACCAGGGGACGTATAATTTATAGACTTCGAAACGAAGATTCGAACGATTAGATAATTTTTTAAACATTCCTTTCATTTTCACGACGATACAAACAATTAAAAAAATGCAAGAGACTTATTTTCTTCCAAGGAATAGATTCAACATTAAGGTAAGGAATAATAAATATGAAAATACGGGCTTCCGTTCGTAAAATTTGTGAAAAATGCCGACTGATCCGTCGGCGCGGACGAATTATAGTGATTTGTTCCAATCCGAGACATAAACAGAGACAAGGATAACCCTTTCAAAAAAAAAACTTTTTAAAATAAAGGAAGAACAAAAGGGGGATTTCTTTTAACATGAAATGGATATTTCCGTATCTTTTCTTTCTGTATATTTCTGACTCATAGTTATGAGATGATAAAATATGACAAAAGCTATACCAAGAATTGGTTCACGTAGGAATAGGCGTATTGGTTCACGTAAGAATGGACGTAGAATACCAAAAGGAATTATTCATGTTCAAGCAAGTTTGAACAATACTATTGTAACTATTACAGATGTACGAGGTCGAGTGGTTTCTTGGGCCTCCGCTGGTACTTCTGGATTCAAAGGCCCAAGAAGAGGGACACCCTACGCTGCTCAAGCAGCAGCAGTAAATGCTATTCGTACTGTAGTTGATCAGGGTATGCAACGAGCAGGAGTTATGATAAAGGGTCCTGGACTTGGAAGAGACGCAGCATTACGAGCCATTTGTAGAAGTGGTATACGACTAAGTTTCGTACGTGATGTAACACCTATGCCACATAATGGATGTCGACCTCCTAAAAAAAGACGTGTGTAGAAATAATAAAAAAGGATTTCAAGAGAAATAAATGATTCAATGATCTGATCTAATAATAGTATTATTATAGTATGGTTCGAGAGGAAGTAGTAGGATCCACTCGAACACTGCAGTGGAGGTGTGTTGAATCAAGAATAGATAGTAATCGTCTTTATTATGGTCGTTTCATTCTGTGCCCACTTATGAAAGGTCAAGCCGATACCATGGGTATTGCCATGCGAAGGGCTTTACTTGGAGAAATAGAAGGAACATGTATCACATGTGCA